CAAATGCGATGCTCTAACCTCTGAGCTAAGCGGGCTCACATAACACAAATTGTGTATGCATATGAATTCTTTCATAAACTACGGGTATATTACTTATTAATTGTTTATTTATATTTATTAGCTCTTCATTTCATAACATAGTTTTCATCTCTAAAAATTCAAATAAATATAAGAGATAAAGAAATATTTATAATATATATATTAAATAATAAATCAAATATTTACATCTAACACATAATTCTTATTTATTATATCTCTTCTATTTTATGATCTATTATTTAATAATCAAATTTTTCTATAATATATTATTATATATTATATTAATTAAATTAATAATTAAGAATTCTAGAACTAGAATACCTTCTATTTTAAATATGTATAAATATAATCTAAAAATAATAGATATGTAAAATACTATTTCAAATACAAATATTTATTTCAATCTTTGAAATAATGACTAATATTAGTCATAGTAGATTAGATTTCAAATTGAAAAGAATATTATAATATTCTTATTATAATGAATAATGAGATTACAGGACAAAGTAATTTATATTAAAATATTAAATAATATATATTTATATAATAAAATAATTTAATTAATATTTTAATAAAATAAATAATATAATTAATATAATGTTATAGAATAGAATTCTACATTAGAATTCTAAAAAATTGGATGGATTATCAAAAGAAATTAATTTGAAATATATAAATAAGTAATTAGAAATTCGATATTTCTATCGAATTCGAAATTAATATTAATAAATGGATTTTTGCTTTTAGTTTTTATATTAGATTAGAATTATTATTATAGGGTCGGTATCTGTCCGCTCTAAGGAAAAAAGAATCGAACGTTCGAGTATTCCAAATTCTATCAAAAAATGATAGAAGGGGGGAGATAAAAAAGAGATAGATATGTGGTATATATCTATCTATATTGAATTGCGAATACAGAGATAATAGAATCATTTATGATTCGACCAAATAAAATATGGCTATCCAATATAGATGAAAGAAAATCAATTAAACAATGATAGAAGGAAACTTTTTTTTTTTTTCAAAATGGGAATAGGTATTACATTCTCATAATACAAATGAAAAAACATCCTAATGAGATCCCAATCTCAAAGAAAAAAAGGGGGGATATGGCGAAATAGGTAGACGCTACGGACTTAATTGGATTGAGCCTTGGTATGGAAACTTACCAAGTGAAAACTTTCAAATTCAGAGAAACCCTGGAATTCACAATGGGCAATCCTGAGCCAAATCCTGCTTTCCGAAAACAAAAAAATAAAAGTTCAGAAAGTTAAAATTGGATAGGTGCAGAGACTCAATGGAAGCTGTTCTAACAAATGGAGTTGACAACATTAACATTTCCTTTCGCAGTAGGAAATGAATCCTTCTATAAAAATTCCAGAAAGGATCAAGGATAAACATATATATGTTTATATATATTTACTGAAATACTATTTCAGTTGATTAATGAAAATTACAAACTTATTTTTGGAAATATTTCGATTCGATTTCGATCACAAAAGATGTGAATCAAATGAATTCCAACTTGAAGAAAAAATGTAATATTCATTGATCAAATCAGTCACTCCAACATAGTCTGATGGATCTTTTGAAGAAATGATTAATCAGACGAGAATAAAGATAGAGTCCCATTCTACATGTCAATACCGACACCAATGAAATTTTTAGTAAGAGGAAAATCCGTCGACTTTAGAAATCGTGAGGGTTCAAGTCCCTCTATCCCCAAAAGCCCCTATTATTCTCTAATTTTTTATCCTATATCCTCTTTTTTTTTTTTTAGTTGACATAGACTCAACTAATTTCTTAAAATGAGGATAGTGCCTCAAGAATGGTCGGGATAGCTCAGCCGGTAGAGCAGAGGACTGAAAATCCTCGTGTCACCAGTTCAAATCTGGTTCCCGGCGATTCATTTGTATGAGTATCTATTCCCATATTCATTTTAATGAATTTTGGGAATAGATATAATATATATTTATTAGTGGTCTTGATTATCATACATAATTTATCTAGGTGTCCACAGATATTCTCTTTCTAGATGAAGAAAGAATAGATGTATATTCTAGGTATATAAAGTATGTAAATGAATTATTCGATTTTGTTTCGCTTTTTTCTGCGCTCTAAAAAGAATGTTAATATTTCACCAATATTCAAATGGTTTTATTTGTTGGTTGAAAGACCAAAAAGTTGAATCTAGGCGAATTCAGAGGTTGGTAATAGTAAAAATTCATCTCAGATATATTACAAAAAAATCCGGTCCGTTTTTTTGTATTTTTTTTTGGTATTTCTATATTCTTCATTTCTTTGATCGTACTTTTTATTTTGCGGAGCCGGATATATAATTGATGTTGATATGTATCTTACATAGTTAATGATGCAGACCTTTTTCAGTTCATCCTATTGGCTCATACGAAATAAGTATCATTCAAAATTGAGATTCTCAATGAATAGTATTGTATTTATA